GGTAGCGTTCGTGGTGGTGCTTCAGGATTCCAATGTACTGCGTCCAAGATCAGAACGAGCTTGCCGGCGGACCACTGCCGTCCCATTCTTGAGTGAGCTGGAGCACAGCCATCTTATCCACTGAACTAGCTAGAAGCTATCGCTTCGGGTCGAAGCACTAAAAGAAAAGCACCGGGAAACGCGGCGGCATAGGAACCACGGGACCCCCACCCTACTAGTAAAGGGAAAACGGAAGTGCGCTCCTGCGCACCAGCTGAAAAAGCCCTTTCCCCTTTCTCTGATAATAAGGAAAGCTTCATAGCTCCAACCTATACAAGAGGTTTTTATGTCCTTTTTATAGGTTGGGTTGTTGGATACGGGATCCTCGTAGTAGGCTGGACCAACATCCAGCCGAGAGAGGGCAGCCTCTAGAAGCAACAGGTTGGGAAACCAAGAGAACGCTTCGCCTTTTCTTATCTTCTTCCTGCCCTAGGAGTAGAAGTAGCACAAAAAAAGAGGGATTAGCATTATTGACCCAATGATAAACCACTAACACCTTCCTCGTTGGGGCCCCGCGCACTGGGAAAACGCCGACGCTACGGGAAACCGGCCACTAGTTACAAAGCTCCAATAAGGCGTTCCTCGAGAGGGCTATCACAGTCAGGTGCGGAGCAATTACCCCTATTTTAAAAGTACCCTTATTCCTATTTAGGGGGTTGAGGCGAGAAATGGCTTGATGAATCGTTCCGTTCGCCATGCACCGGCCCCATTCACTTGATTCTCGTAGAGGCTGTAAGTACACAGTGCCCCACAACTATCAATAGTATAGTGGGGTTGAAAGACGAGAGTGCCCGCCCTTTTCTTTCAAGTGGGCCACTTTTTTTTCCCGAACGCAGTCCGGGATCACCGTGGCCGTGTATATATATACAAATATCTTCGATGCTGTCATTTCGAAATGTCCGCTTCAACCCCGAGGAACGCCTCCCAAAAAAAGCAAAGTTGGCTTGACGAGCGCAGATGTGAGGAAGCGGGAGCAATAAAACAAAAAATCTCTTTCTTGTCCTTCTACTTAAGGGGCAAAGAGAAGCGCTTTTGCTACTGAGAAAGCGAACGGTCAGCGCGAAGGTTCAAGACTTTTCTGAGCGTTAGCGAAGCTAGATTCTCATAGCGAGGCGCTTCGAGTTAGCGAAGCGCTGTAGTAGCGCCGAAGCCCTATGTGCTATAATGCTGAGCCAAGGACACTCCGCCTTATCTATAGAAGCAGTCAACTGAGTTCTGAACGAATTAGATCCTTGGTAATGGCTCAATCTATAGATAGAAAGCCCTATGATGGGAAACTACCACGTTAGGTTTGGAGAGAGATGGGACCGGTTATATAATAGAGGGAGCAGATGCAAGCTTTTTTCTTTCAATAGCCGGCCAAATGACTACAGGATCATCGGTCTACTCTACCTCAATTCACCATTTCGAACTTTATACAGAAGGTTTTTCCGTACCAGCTTCTTCTACCTATACCGCAGTTGAAGCACCTAAAGGAGAATTTGGTGTCTTTCTGGTCAGTAATGGAAGCAATCGTCCCTACCGTCGTAAAATAAGAGCACCCGGCTCTGCCCATTCACAAGGACTCGATTCTATGTCCAAACATCACATGCCAGCAGATGTGGTCACCATCATAGGTACTCAAGATATTGTGTTTGGAGAGGTGGATAGATAGGACGACTAGTTGCCAGGACCTTAGCTTTATTGCGAGCCCAGAAGTCTCTCTTTTTTTTTCGGCCTTCAGGAACAGCCTTTAAGTCAAATCCAACCTAATATCATTCATATCCTTCTACATAGAAGAAAGACACTCTAAGATCCTTTTTCAAACCTGCTCCCATTTAGAGTCAAGAGATAGATAAATAGACACGTCCCATTGCCACTTGATGGGGGGGCCGTTCGTTGTATGTTGTAGGGTCTATGTCTATGTTGAACAGATTTGGGGTACAGTCAATTTTCGTGCCATGATCTTATCCATAATGTCCCCTTTTAGAGAGCAGTAGAATTAAGAGCTTTGAGATCGTCAACACAAAATCCGATCAAATTAGGATAAAATGTACTGGCTGGAGGGACAGACTCCAGAAAAAACCGCGGTCATACTTGAATCAAACCATTTACTGTTCTGAAACTCCATAGCCTGGAATTTAGATAGGCGAGAGGTGCTCCCTGTAGTTAGTGAGTCGTCCCGGCCTTTAGTCTTGATATTATCCGAAATGGGGAGAGTTTATACGAACCAGTAAGAATAGCCCGTTCCAGTCTAACGAGATTCACTCTCTAGTAAATCAAATCATATATTTTGACCGTCTCCTGTATTTGTAGGATTCTTAGGTGTGGGTTCAGGTTTAGCAACAAAGTGAGGCAGAAGTTCTTTCATTCCTCATTCACTTCTAGGACTTGGGTTAGAGAGGGGGGAATATAGTAAATAAATAAAGTAGAAGTGCAGTTCCTATTTCTCAGCTCAGATTAGAGCACCAGCTGTTACGCTGACAACCCCCGTTACGCCGCGCTTGAACTCCTAGCCCTAAGACGGAGTAGTCTTAGTAGCAGTAGGATTACCGGATTCCGCTTTATGTCTTTCTTTCTTACTTTCCCTAAGCACTCATTGTATTTGAATTTGACTCGCTCAGAAGAGCTATGTATCCGGTCTTGGGAGTCAAATAAGGGCATGGCTTAAACCAGCTCCCTAGCCTAGGGTGAGGTCTCATAATAGAGTAAAGTAGGACAGAAGGATTAGCTTAGCAGTGAACAAAAATCATTCAATCAGCTCAAGAGCTGGGAGTTCTCCTTCTAGGTTTCGGAATAGAAGGAAGGAGGCTCCCAGGAGGTAAGTCCTGCTTGATTGCTTTCACCAGGTTTATAAAGACTGGTTCGAAAGGACCAGGTCGGGATAGGCTGGGAGTCGATTAGCCCGAGTTGTGTTAAGATAAGTGGCACTTGAATTTGAAGTAGACATCGGCCAGGTCTTGGATGCTGAATTATCGGTCTTACCACTTGTATCGATAGACCCACTTGAATTGAATGCTGAGGAGATTGATTTTCAATCCAATCCTGCCTGATCTTCGAACTTTCTCTCTGCAAAAGGCTTCTGGCAAAGCTTGAACATCCGTATCATTAACTCCTTTTAAAAAGGAAGACAGAAGAGCTAGTAGGACGGACTGGTAAGGAATTCAATTACTTATTACTTATGAGTGGAGGGCTTCGCTTTTTTTTCTATAACTGTCATTGGAACAGAAGTGCACTCCCAATGATATTCTAGTCTTCTTTCTTAAGAAAATATAGATATTATCGTGGAAAGAAATCTATCTCTTGAAGGAAGTCCAACTTAATTCAGTTTGATCTCTCAAGAGACGGTATGGAACGCTCGTATAGAACCCCATCCAATAGAACTCAAACCGCTGGGAACGCAACGGGATGGATGTCAACTGGTAAGAGTAGCCTTGGTCTGTAGATCTTTACAACAGGAGATCAGGAGTTAGCTCGCTTGGACGGAGAGCACGAGAAAGAAGGGGCAGTCTAACTGAACTCCACTCGTTTAGAAGAAGCCTCGCCAGTCAGGGGGATAGGGCAAATTTCTTCACAGCATGAAGAAAAGAGAGGGATTCAAAAAAGGCTGGCTCCTTAGAAGGGATTTGAGTGCTTTAGACTAAGAAGTGAGATTAGATAGGCTTGTCTTAGGATTTGATGCACATTCAAGGACAACTTCTGCTTATGGGTAGGCACCTAGTGCTACAATGGCTGTAACAGATTCAGAGATTACATTTGCCCTTGGATACACACCACACATTGATTGGATTTGAAAGGTACGAAGGGTCCATAACGGACAGGAACTACAACTATTGATACTCGGTCTAGACTAGGGGGGGGAAGGCACTGCAGGAAACGGGACTGCTGTACTGTAAAGGGGTTACCGTCGAAGGTAAGGACAGAGACTGATTAAATGGGGGAGGACAGATATAGGCAGACACTTCCAAAAGGCGGAAGCATTGGCTTTTAGGACGCACTCAAACTTCCATTAAAACTCCAGGTGGCAAAACAACTCCATCCAATAAGAAAGAGGAATGTGCTAATGCCAATAAGCGTATAAGAAAAGGACTAGAACTGGCTGAAAGCACTTACCACTAGAAATAAATTGGCCTGACAGAAAAAGTCAAACCCCTCCTCTCCCTCTCGCAATAAATGCTCGAGTTCCCGAAGAACGCCTCTCCTTTCAGTCGAGTCATGACTTCGCCCTCAGGTGGGAGGAGAAACTGTACAGGACATAGCTTTCCGTCTCTTTCTTTCACAAAAAAATGAACCACCAAAAACTGTAGATTTCTTTTTTGAAAAGAGTTTTGTGGCCTTTTCAAAAAAGAAAGAAGTGCTACTCAAAATGGCGGAACTAGATCCTTACGGATCGTGGATTCAGAGTGGCGCTCGCTTTATTAAAACCGGAAAGACTTTATCGTAGAAGCGGGACTTAGAAAAGTCCTCAAATCTCTTTCTGACCATGGTGTCAATAGCCCATACTTTCAGTCTTTTTTAAAAAGACAACGTGAAGAGGAATAGATCAACAAAACAAAGAAAGGACAGGAACAGGGGTTGTTGCAGAATTGGGTTCGAGTCCCAGGGACGCAATGTGGCTGCTTAAAAAACTGATTCAACGAGATATAGATATGTCCCCATTAAGATTTCAAACTTGTCGTCTACTTTCAGGAAATGTTCGGAACAGAGAACTGACAATAATACAACGTCGCATTCTCCGAAGATTGAGGAACAGGAAGAGATCTATTAAGAAGAGAAAGATTTATCCGAAAAAATATCTTACCAGTTACATACAATTACAAACTACACGAAAGTTGCCCCTTTTTCATGGGGATTTACCCATCACAGAGATGCACAGAGGAACAAAACGAACTTCATATATCCCTTTTCCACTCAATCCAGAAACAAGATTTGACGTTATTCCGCTTCGTCTCCATTTTCTTGAAACTATTCCTCAAGCAAGGCAGCCGATAAGTCATCGAAGGGTTTGTGTGAATAAAGGAATGGTAAGCATTACTCATTTGAAACTTTCCCACGGTGATATAATATCTTTTCAAGAAAATAACGCGATAATACGCGGTGAAGAAATAAGGAGATCTTTCTATAAAGAAATTTCAGTTGAAAAAATCATAGGCAAATTACTGCATCAACCGCTAAGAATGTGGAGAAGAAGCAAAACTGAATGGTTCCACCTACTCAAAACTAAGAGGGGATGCCGCCTACTACTAAAATCCCGGTTTTTGCAACAGTTGCGTTCTTCTATGCAAGAAGAAGACTTAGAAAGAACAAAGAAGTTTGGATCCGAAAAAGTATGCTTAGGAAGTTCCTTCGCTGAGCACAAGAGAATGAAGAGGAATTTGTTAAAATCCCTATTCTTATCGAAGAGAAGGAAGGAGAAAAACCTAAATCTTCCTACTCGAACAATCAGTCCTATAGTTTACAACTCTTCTTTATCTTTATATAGTAATTCGACCTATTGCTTCGCATCCCCCCATAAGTTGACTATGAAGAGAAGAATCAAAAGGATCGAACTACCTACTCATTATTCGGAGGTTAATCATAGAACATCAAAAGCTGTGGTATCTTATGGACCTAACATAGGTCATATCCCTCACGACATAAGATTAAAAGATCCAAACCTTCCTCTTCGGAGCAGAAACGGACGTGGCCAAAACATATAAAGATCGGCGTAGTCACTCGTAGTAGGAGTCAAGATATTGCGTATAAATATATATAAAGAGAGAGTCTCTTGAGCGGCCGAGAATCTTATGTCAAAAGGACCAAGGACGATCTTTTCGGAAAGGAGGAGTCAGTCTTCTTTGAAGATCGAGGCGCGTAGCGGACAATTATGCCATTCGGAAGAAGTCTTCTACAGAGGGAAAGCCTGTATCGAGTAAGTGGAGAGGAAAGATCCCCGGAGATTCTGATATTATTCCATTCCAGTGGCTCGACCAGTAACCAATGGAGAAAACTCAAAAATCCTTTGTTTCCCGGTAGAACGGAGCCAGATAGCTTTACCAGTTGGGAGTTGTCCGTGACGAATTCCGATTCAGTAGCTATCAGTTCAGAGTAGATCTGTCCAGAGGTCGATTCATCTACACGTCTACATAAAAGCTTGAATTTCACAAGGTTCACGATAGGATTTTCTTTTAGTGGGTTGACCTAAGCCTTGAGCTTCACTAGGGGGAGGCCAGCTATCTATGGTATCCTCGGTATGAGGATGAATGTCTCTAACCTAGCTATTGCCCTGTTTTGATCCTATTCAATCGTATAGAAAGCTACTATAGACCCTAGCTATTCCGCCCCTTTCTTTTCTACATTCCATTTTTTATTGAGCCGAATCACCATCATTATATTATATATTCATTGTTGGTTTGACTGCTGGTCTAGCGATCCTTCCTAGCCGTCGCCTAGAGTGCAGCCTGCCCGCTGAAGACCGTAACGTAAGTGACTCAGTGCTCCATACGGGGGAAATGAAAGCAGAATTCGTTCGGATCCTCCCACATGTTCAATCTTTTTTTAGCGGTTTCCCCAGAGATCTTTATCATTAATGCAACCTCCATTTTGCTCATTCATGGAGTTGTATTTAGTACCTCTAAGAAATATGATTATCCGCCGTTAGCCAGTAATGTGGGTTGGCTTGGATTACTTAGTGTTGCGCGCCTAGGAGGGCAGCGCGCTTGGGGATGCAGAGGAGCTATTATCGCCCAGCCCCCTACCCTAACCTAATGCGGCACCGGATTCGGACCGCAGGGAACCGTAGCATGGGGGGGGCGTCTAATCCTTTTGCCGCCGCAAGGCTGGCTAATCGTACGCAGCAGGCTCGAAGACCCCTGGTTCTGGAAGGCACATGAGTCCGAACGCTATGTTGAATGTGCGACCGACACTACGTAGGTACCAGTGCAGGTGAGGCGTCGGTCGGTCCTAGAAACGGCGGCAACGGCGCGAGGAGTTAACGACCGGACGTGCTGCAACCTAGGGATCACCAGGCAGCTCTTTCGCTCTATAGGGATCGGGGGGGCATAGCACAATTCCTCTTGGAGGGGGGTTGGTTTGCCCGGGTGACTGATCCTGCCATAATGTACTCCTACCTATAGCACCGGCAACCGAAGTCAAGCATACATAGGACGATCTTCATGCGTGAATAGCCGGGAGGAAATAAAGGGCGGTAGATGATAATGAAAAAGGGCGCCGCGTCTGTACGGGCGGGCGGAATGGATGAGCAAAAGGTGCCATGGGGTGAGGAATATCCCGAGTCTCATGTAAGACAACTAAATGCACCCCGCCGAGGTGCTGCCGAGGAACTGGGAGACCTTCTCGAGCACAGGATAGGCAATTGAAAGACAAAGCTAGCCTATTCGTTATGGGGAATCAATGCTCCGGGCCGAATAAAGCTTACCTCCGGCACCTGGCTTTCCCCGGCGCATATTAGCTTAGCTGTGCTTAATAGGTCAGTTTGTTTGGCTTCCTCTCTTAGCCCATTCCTAACCAGTGGAGAAAAGGTTCGCTCATGCTGGAGGGAGCATCCCCACTTAGTGATCGGTCTGCTAGTTCACGCAAATCCGAAGAAGTTATCACGGACGAGCCACATGCAGGGAAACTTGCACGTGTGGTTCTGGCCGGGCTTTCCTGAGGTATCTAATAACCTTGCTTCTGCTCGCCGCTGGCGCACCTCTCCTAACTATTGCCCATTTATTCTGGAATAATCTTTTTAGGAGGGACAATTTTACATATTTCTGCCAAATCTTTCTATTATTAAGTACGGCTGGTACCATTTCGATGTGTTTCGATTCTTCCGACCAAGAGAGGTTTGATGCTTTTGAATTCATTGTATTAATTCCACTTCCTACTCGCGGTATGCTCTTTATGATCTCGGCTCATGATTTAATTGCCATGTATTTAGCTATTGAGCCTCAAAGTTTATGTTTTTATGTAATCGCAGCATCAAAAAGAAAGTCTGAATTTTCCACGGAAGCCGGCTTGAAATATTTGATCTTAGGTGCATTTTCCTCTGGAATATTATTGTTTGGGTACGACCGGACAACTACCGATATCAATTAATATCTTTTTTTAGAATGTTGTTGTTAAATAGATAAATATCTATCTATATTGTAAACAATCGGATCGGGTATTACTTAGATGTGAAACTTTAAGACCTCATTAGTTGTGATATTGATCTTACGGGGGGGAACGAAATCAAAGAATATATAGACTTATAAAGACCCTCTATGTAGTTGTCTATCTAAAGGCGATCGATCTACATCTTTCTCCATAGCCCTTGGGCTGTGTCTCGATCTCCTACGTGCGAAATCAGAGGGACCTGTTTCTATGGAGATTCCCCTTGGTCTAATTCCACGCCTTATGACGAAAGGAGAGTCGGCGTGGCATCAAGTGAAGATTTAGGGAAGTATAGAAAAATTCCCTTCTGGGGTATTCCGAAGGTGTAACCTAGGCAACGAAAAGGGGCCCGATACTTCAACTAGAGGAGCGACCAGTTGGTTCACCAAACCCCGACCCAGCGTCACACATTCTCCAGGTCCGAAGGGATCCAGTGCCCAACTACCGACTCCTCCCGGAATTTCGTTATCGGAGCCGAGCCTGGAACGGCCGTTAGTGGACACCCACTACTTTTCACCGGTTAGAGAGGCCCTCTTTAATACATTAAGAAAAGATGTTCACAGGGGCCAGAAAGACTCGGTCATAGGAACTTAGACCACCTACGCGCTGGTAAACGAAAACCACCTCGACCGGATCAGAGTGAAACAACAATGTCGAAATCAGGCCGCCCCTTGCCTTGAAAGAATTCACACGCGGCCACCTGCTTTCCCAAAAGAAGGGGAGATCCGCTGCTTACTGCTCACGGAAACATCCGACCTATACTATAGTCAAGTCGTCCGCCTATCTTTCTTCTTTCTTTTTCTTCTATTCACATCAGATTTTATACTTTCACCAATTCAAGGTGAAAAGGGGGAAAGAAGAGAGCTTTGGGATTCGCTCACTTCTGAATTTGGAGTTATCGAGATTCTCAATGTGGGGAGGCGTTCCTCGGGAATGGCGGTTCTCAGACAAGGGAATCGTTCCTCTCTAAATCAAAATTGGCTAGAATGTTTCCTATCAATAGAGCTTTAACGTCTGCGCATAGAATCGCTTTTTTTGCTCGATAAAGTCCGTTCCTCACAGCAGGACCAGTGTAAACAGGTTCTAGGTCAAGCGATCCTATAGGCAAGTTTGAAAGTCGTTACCCCCCAAATTAAATAGTATTCCACATAAATTGTTAGTTATTCTCCTGCATTAGATATTTTCTAGCAATCTTAAGGTTAAGGCGAGCAATCTGTAGGTATTCCTCCGCTGCCCTTTATAGCAGGGGATTCCAGTCGAGGCTTCCCCTTTCGAATGATTTCAGTGCTCTCTTCAACCGGCGAGTTTAGCCTTGTCAGTGCTCTCAGAAACCAGATCAATTAGGTCTGTGGATCGGCTCACTTTCCCAATCGAAATGAAGGGCTGGCAGTCACTCATTGACAGCTTCTTGGAAGTCAAAGGGAATCCCCCAAATACCGGACAGGAAGCTTTGCAGGTTTGAGACCGGTCTGGGTTTCAATCAGTTCAAGATCTTCCGCAGGAATGCAAGAGGCTTGTCTTTTGTATGTTGATGGCAAGACCCGACATCTGTTTGAACTGATCCAGAATGGAGAGTACACCAGCCACTGAACGGGGAGAACCTTCGGCAAATATAAGCAGATCATCCGCGAAACAAAGGTGTGTCAATCTGAGGCGCGAACAGCGGTGATGATATCCAAACTGGTTTTCCTCGGCACCTCGATTCAGCATATGACCCAGAACATTCATAGCAATAACAAATAAGTAGGGTTAAAGCGATGAAAGTATAGCTGTGCTCCAGTTTTTCGAGTCAAAGTTCTATGGTGAAGAGCCCGGTCAAGGTGACCCTATGAAAGTCAAGAGGTAATGAAGACTTATAAGATCTCCCACATTCCGGCTGGCTTCATGCCGAAAGTATGGACTATTTTGTTTGATATGATTGACCCTGTTTGGTAAAAGAAAGTTCGTGCTATCGGTCATTCACGCAATGAACAGTCTAAGCTCAAATTTCACCGATTTAGTTTACCCCATAACCTGAAGCATCCGAGCCAGCAGGAGAAGCACAAGCAGGTATTTATTACTCGCAAGGGCAGGGAAGTCAAAGCAAAGACGACGAAACCGGTAGCCGAACCACCCCCTTTTTGGTTAAAGCGGACTCATCAAAGGAATCCCCAGCAAGAGGCTCTCCATCCGAAAGAACTGCTTAAACTGGCATCTCCAGGTCGAGTACCAAGATCGGAAGAAAGAAGAGGTGAGGCGTTCCTCGAGCTTACCCGAAGAGAAAAGACAGAAGTCTAAGGGAAAGGCACCTATTAGCTTTAGTAGCCCCTTACGGAATGAAAGGAAGGTGCCAAGCCGAAGTGTACAAATCTCATAGGTCTATATCTGCTCAGTCTCTGTTAGCAGCTTCAGTAGGATTCTGGTCTTTTCTTTCTTTCCTGCGAGTGTTGAAGTGGAGAAGTCCGGATCAATCCGTCGAAAAAGACGCCATCTCAGTCTAAATGGAAGTAGACCAAGTAGTTTCATAGGAAGAAATGTGAAAGTAGGGGCTGCTAAGCGCCCAGACCCATGGGAGGTGAGGTGAGATAGTCAATGAATGGGGTGGTAGATTCTGGCGCAGTGTCAATTGAGAAAGCGATTGTGACTCTGACCTTCTTATCGGCTGCTGGTCTTGAAGTCTCGCTAACTACTTGGATACCTCTTCTCATTCCTCGGAACGAAAAAGCGAGAGTACATTCTCCTTTTTAGTGCATTTCAGCTGCGTCAGCAGTTTATTCTTTCTTATTCCCTTTCCTGTGTTCATTTTTCAAGTGGTGGATAGGATGAACTTACTGGCCTAAGGTCCTTCTCTTCTCTTTCTTATTAGTAATCTTGTTCAAGTGAGAGGTCCAACGGAACTCGACTGAAAGGAGAGGGACTGACATCTTCTTTTCATTTCTTTCATCCTTGATTCTGTTTCAGTTTGAAGTAATAGGGAGGAGGCTTGTAGACCTTACAATTGTCTTTGTTAAATACTTATGACCGACTGACTTGAATCTGCTTGCCATTGGTCCTTATCTTTAAGATAATGGTAAGAGTGGTAATGTAGGGCTAGGGGTATAGAATGGAGAGCCTTTGTAGGCCGATAGGTTGATTGAGTCAGTACACCTGACGTATGCTTAAAGAAAAAGAATGAGATTCAGCTCTGATCACCACCACCGGATGCATTTTTCTTGATCTTCTCGGACTCCAGTAAAGTTTATGCGTTGGGCCTAGAAAGCGGTAAACGTCAGCAATGAGTGTATTAAATTCTTCTTCTCGATTGGGGAAAGTCCGTTCCATGCTAAGACGCACCAGATCTATGATCTCTATTTTCTACAGAATCGTCTAGCGAGAAAACTCTTTCACTAATCTTTCTTCTTGGCACTTTCGGTCTTCTGCAGAATAGTAGCATTGCATCGTCAATTCAGAATTGATGTGGAGAGCTTGTTCAAAGAACTCGAGTCAACACGCTACTCTGGACCTGGCTCTCTTCTTCATACTTACTGCACGCAGGATAAGATCTACTTGTCCTCCTCCCTTCCCTTTACCTTTAAATGAAAGCTTTCACCCTCTCCTTTTAGTCGAGTAAGAAATACCTCGGGAGATATCGATCTTGCTTCAAGCATGCAATCTTCTTCACTAGTAGGAGAAAGAATCTACATATTCAAGTACAGGTGATTCAATAGCAGCAGACCTCGGTGGGGAGAGGTCTTACTAGCCTTCCCGCACGACTGAGCACAAGAAATGTGTTTTGGTTGTGTTGCCAAAGGAGGCACCACAGTAGTTGGTTTAGGCCACAATAAATGACTACCTTAAAGGGGGAGTAATTGGGTATGATGCCTCCTATTCAAGGAGAAATCCGGTGTTCGTCACACTGGACGCCAACCATCGGACCTGGTTCGTTAGAAGCTCCTGGTGGCCTGAGAGGAAAGAGAATTTCGCCCGAGGAACGCCTTTGGAGGAACCCCTGACTTGTCAAACCTGGTACTAGAAACTTTCTTGTCTCTTCTTCAATGATCTGTTAAGATAGCTACTTAATTGAGACGTGGATTAGGATTAATCAAGGGGGGTCAAACCTTCTATTCTATTATTAGGGTGGGTTCGTCCCGACTATCTTAACCTATATGGTCTTTATTGACAGCGAAAGCTTTGTATGACTGTTCCGGTAGAGTAATGGGGTTGCTATAAGGGCGAGCTATCTCTTCTCTTCTGTTCGTTGCAATGGAACTGAACGTTCCAAGTGCATCCAGCAGGAATCGAACCTACTTTCCTCTTTATTAGGTTGGGCGCTTTAACCATTCAGCCATGGATGCAAGCGAGTGAACTAGGTTTTGGTATTCCTTCTCGAGCTTCAATTTCTTCCGTTATAGGAGATTCGAGAAAAGATGGAATAGGAAGACGTGTTTCCAGAACAAACAAGATACGGGTTAAGAAGGGGAAGTTAGCAAAGTTAGACAAGATTGGAATGGGCATAGGAACATGTATTGATGTACCAGATCGGCTAATGCTCCCAGGTTGATGCGATGTATTCCACCAGTTGACTGAAGACTTTATTATTGGTATATCGATCGGTCCAGCACGAATTGAAATAGAAGCCGGTTCGACAGGAAGCTTTTGAAAACGCAGTGCACCCAGGTAAATAAGAAACGAGATGAATACAGAGGTCAAACGAGCATCCCACACCCAAAAGGTCCCCCACATTGGTCTTCCCCGAAACCCCCCAGTAACTAAGGTAAACAACGTAAAAAAAGCACCCATTTCTATACCGGTTCCGGAAGAGCGAAGATAAAGGGGATGTTTTGTTAATAGGAACAAGAAAGTGTTTATAGCCGTGGCGATATAAACAATAATACTCATCCGAGCCGCAGGAACATGTACATAGAGAATACGAGAATTTCCACCTTGTTGAAGATCTAGTGGTGCTACCCCAAGACTTAAATGAATAGCCATCGCTGTTAAGAACAACCAAGACCCAATGAGAATTTGCGCGTAGCTTCTGGTCTTTGACATCAAAAAAGAAGGTTGTAATAACGGAACGGACATGTGCAAATTTTGTCCTAGCTAGTGGAACAAGAAAGACATGGATCTATAATACGCAATCAAAGGATTTCCTCCAACGAATACCCTGCTTTGTTTGTTTTCGCTTTGCTTGTGCGTGGCACTCCTTGCTGGCGGAGCAGCGCATAGCGAAAAAAATAAAAAAGGAAACTCACCACCAAAAGAAAAAGGTAGGTTAACTAACGAAACTAAAAACTACATTTGAATTCTTGCTCACCGATAATCCTTTAGAAAAAATCTTATACAACTGTATAGAGGATTATTGGTATAGCTGTCCACTAGCCGAAAATCGGACACCAAATTATTGTGGACTGAATGAAGTAATTGCATAGCTGCCGGGTCTGCCGTATTTGGCAATCCGGCATCCTGTAGAAGTTGAGCGCTCACCTTGCTCAAGAAACTTGTCGTTTCTATATAAGGGTGACTTCGGGGGGAACTCGGACATGAAATTTTTTTTATATTTGTCTAGATACTTTTCCACTTCCTCAACTACAAGATTTCTCAAGAAATCCTCCTTCGCCTTTCTTTTATCCTTTCTTTTATTTCTTGAAGAAGAAGAAGAAGAAGCGGGCGCACGAGAAGGATTTAGCATCATGTGGATGACGGAGAGGGGGGAAATTCCATAAAGCGCGAACCAAGATCCATGATACGAAAACCAAAATCAGAAGTAGGACAAAACTCAGAGTTAGCAGCATGAACAAAGAACTAGGACATACCAGGTGAGAAGTTCGGCTAAGCCGGAAAGATAGATCTCTTCGATCCTTGATTGATTTGAACAAAAGGAAAGAAGCCGGTAGCAAAGGAAATGAAATGGCAGCTGTGCTTTATATAACATAATAGCTTTTTGGTCTTCGTTGATCACTTCTGCTTACCCCACTGGAAGACAGGAAGAGCTAGCATCTCTCTTTCCTAAGGCATAAGGCGTTCCTCTCAGTCGATAGACTGGCGTTCCTCGAGGAGTACAAACCAAAAGGTGCCATAGTCGTCGCAAAGGTTCAAGCAAGGAGGAAGTAGGTCTCAAAAGAAAAAGGGGGAGGTTTCAGAATTCCCAAGCGCCTAGTCAGTTGAAGGGTCAGTTCAAGGTTAGCGTCCGATTGTGCGCAATGAATAAATCAATGTATTTGCGGAAAATGGGACGCTGAAGGGCAGGGATAGCCCATGTTAGCAACTTCTTAACCTGGCTGCACCACCTTCTTTTTAGTGAAAGGTGAGCTACGGTGCCCCAAACCACAAGCAAAGGTTCTAGGAGTAGAGATCTCGTCTCTGCAGGTTCGGAGCTCCTATCTCCGTACCGAGCAAAGCGCAATGTGGTAATAAATCAAAGTCTGGGTTCGGTCTTCCGGTGGACGGCATCAATCACCGGTGGTTTGTTTGGGTTTCAACTAGAAAAGTGGATTCTGGCTTCAATTCTTAGCATGAAGAAGATTATCGTGGACCGCTTGCCCCGGTGTGAACTCATGAGATTGAGAGAGATGGGGAAGTAGGCGAAGCTGTTTAAGTAAGAGTTACCTAATTGATTGAATACCAGTCAATTTCCCACAAGAGTATACTCATTTCCGCAACAAAATGGAATTGCCTTTGATGCTTCGAGGAACGCCTATGCAATCACAGCTGAGTAATGGACTGGCGAACTAAAATGGATAGCTGCTGGGAGAATTGCGACTGATGAATCGCGATCAGCCGCTGATTCCCTTGCCGTTGGATTCGTGCCTCAAGACTCTGCCACTGGGACTCGGTCGGAAGAATCTACTGCGGCCTTCTCTTTCACCTTTATGAATTCTAACCCCAACCAGCCATGACAAGGCTTAATTTATTAGAACCCGTTGTTGTTTAGAAAGATGTGTTATTCCTGTGAAAGTCTCGTTTTTGACTCCGTTTTTTTTGAGCATTGTACACGGGCTTTGCTGCGACGAGGATGCCTTTTTTAATCAGGCCAACGTCAAGACCTGAAACAGAGTCCTACCACGTTAAGGGAGAGCACCCAACTTGCTTGTTGACACGTGAGGGAAAATAGGAGTCTGAGGTGGCAGGATTTACCACTATAACCCTATGGTAGTGATGGTTGGTCCCAGTACTCCTTCGAGTGCCTTTTGCGCTTAGCGTCGGAAAGAGGAGTTGCTTGCCTTACCACACCAACCACCTTAGCACTGGAAGTTCTAGCAATGGGCAGCTAGGCAAAGGAAAATTAGCTATCTAATTCATATTCATTAGATAATAGATTGTGGATCTGTTCTTAGCTCGTGCAATCAATAAAAGCGGTCCTTCGCCTTAGTAAGCTAGCTTTCTAAGCCCGGACGTGGATCGATCGTGACGAAAATGGGACTAATCCTCTGTACTGTAATAGAAGAGTCAGAGTCCCTTCTCGACCAGACGAAGGAGATAGGAATGGAATTCTGCCTTGACCCTCCTGGAGGCGCAAAGTTCATAATTCAGTGTGGTGCGGCCTAGTAGTATTATAAGGATGTTGGTTTCGTATATAAGAAGACTGCTGCTTAGAGGAGAGTGATCTGTTCATCTAACTCAAAATATTGTAAAAAGAAGAAGGATGGAGCAGAAAGATAGAAAGATCAGTTGCTGGAAATCAAATATGTAAATAGTCGAGTTATTGCATTCCTCTCACAAACTATCAATTTCATAAGAGAAGAAAGATCGTTTTTCGAAACTATCAATTTCATAAGAGAAGAAAGATCGTTTTTAGAAAAGAAAGAAGGTTTTGATTCGAGGCGGATCCCTTTTTTCTTTGCCTTTACGAGTAAGAAAGTGGTTACGCTCCGCTGGGGAGCCGGAACTGTAAATTCCTACTGTGGTTCGAGTCCACAAACCACTGAGAGCTCTGGCATCGGTTCAGGCTAAATCCTGAAGAAAGCTAGAAAGCGCTGTTTGATGAGCCTGCGTCCGATTTGTGAGTTGGTTAGGTAAAGGCTGACCAAGCCAATGATGCTTAGCTGCCCAGTCGTGCCGAGGAATTCCCATCCGACCAGAGGAGGGAAGAGAGTGACTAAGCAGCAGCTCCACTTGTCGCGTACTTCTTTAGCTGCACCGTCATCGCCGGCCGGACAAACCCTTCCAACAAATGGGGAGTGGGCCAAAGGAACACGACACATCCAGTGAAGAGATCCCGGACAGGGAAGTCAGAAGGTCTGCAAGCCTCGTCTTCGCCCCTGCTTTAGCTGCACTTGGTGCGTAAGAGGGAGACCCGGTCGCTCAGATACAGACAGCAGCTCATTTTACGCTTAAACACATCCCAGGGAATTACAGGAATACGGGCTCCGCCTAGCTACCTGATCCCATCATGAATAGGAATTACCAGCGAACCAAGAGAGATAGATTCAACAGAGGAGAAGGGGTGGCGTGCTTTAGCGACACCTTCAAGACATCCAGGAGTGATCTAGACGAGGTGGGACATGCCGGCTAGAGTACATGCTTCAACTGGAACATCGCTTCGCTACTCTTCCCTCCCTACCCCTACGGTCGTACACTCTGTTGATAGTTCGCCAATGGCTCACAACCAGACAATCATAGTATGTTCGTTCGTTCACTTCGTTCTCTCTCTCCCCTTCTCCCGTTAGCTTGTTCCCCTCCTCCCTTCCCAACCTTCCCAGCCCTTCCTCCAAGAGTAGTTACGCCTTTTCCGTCAGTGGAGAGAGCGAGCAACGACCTGTGAGCGACCGTAGCTCCCTCTGCAAGTGGTAAGGCGCAGTTCACCCCCTATCGAACGGAGGAAGATCGCTGTTGATGTCATGACTAACTTCTTGATTCTTTGATGAGAGAGGCGTGCGTGTGAAATGTCTGATTCATGGCTTGGTTAACGAGATGTCCCAACTGGTACTGGAGCACACCCGTCTGGTTCGTACCATCATTGGCTTGTTCATCCTTTACCTAAGCCTAATCTTCTTCTTCATAGCACACGGAAGTAAAAAAAAGCAGAGAAGGATTAAGACTAACCACTTTTTCGACATCCCTTCATGAAGCGCAGCAACATTTCGGAAGACTGCTAAAAGCGAGAAGTCCTGACCTTCGTTACTAGAGCACAGAAAAAGCAACAGTGTGCTGTACAGAGAACTTGCTTCGATAGGAAAAGAAAAGCTGTATTTCTAAGCTGGGAATGTTGGGTAAGAGTCCGCCTATTACCTCTAAAAAGTGGAGGAGGTGAGACCCCTGTTGGAGTCAACTTTTGAATTTACCGGCTTTGGAGAAACCTTTTCAGTTGCTTAGTGCGAATCCCACGTTTCGAGGGTGGGTAAGGTCTCAGTACCTCGGATATAGCACAGAAAGGCCTATAGCATCCAATACCACTTTTCAGGTTACTTCCTTGTGAGCTTGTCAGACAAAGTAGGCGACGGTGTGCTGCACTACATCTCCTCAGCAGTTGATCGGTCAGGTTCCTTGCCTTGCTTAACCCAGCTCGAGTATTATTCGAAACGAGGAATATCCTTACTCTAGAAGCTCAGAGTTAAGAGTTAAGGGAAGGTGTTAGCTAAGGAATTAGGTCTTCCTCTTCGAAAGGAGAACTCTAGTCTACCGTGGTGGGTAGTAGCTACTCCCAGTACATCTATCATCCGTGACATCCATGGCAACTACTACTTTTCATTGCTGTGCTGTTTAATCGATCGAACAAAACTCCTAAGGTAGAGATCTTAAGAAGAGGACGAGCTCAACTCCCGATTGTTCAAGCTTAGATACCTCTTTGATTTGGGATTGACGAAACAGTATAAACCTTTATAATAGGCCTATTTTGTGCGTTTAATCACCTTTCTTTCATCTCTGAGCCAGCTATCCTTTCAGAATAGGGCTTTCCGCTTTCTTTTAAGGTGAGGAATCTTAGGAGTTCAGCTTTTTCGATTAAACGAAGAATTCTGTCATTTCAGATGGGATTCCAAAGCAAGGCTAGTTATCTATGTTAGCTTCATTCCTGTGAAGTTGGTTTCTAGTTTTTATCTTTGAGTTGGCAGTAACATGACTAGCAGCATAGTACGCACACACGAAAGTCAAGGGATTGTCTGGCCCTGCTACCTACCCAACATGAGCACACTCCGAAATTAGAGTAGCTATCTATTTCATAAGAGACCTCTTGCAGATTGAAGCATGATTGGGCTCTCCGCTTCTCTTCAGATGGAACTTCGCCATGTCCATGTCCCTCGAGTACTGTTCCTAGAGTATAGTAGAGTACGGATCGATTGAACTGGTTTCTGTCGTACCCCTAACGGTACAGTTATGACCTAATGCGGGGTCTCTCTCAGGCAGAAGATCAACCGATGTACGATGTTGGACCTAATGAGAGGTCCTTCTCTGTCAGGGTTTATAGGTCAACTGGTTGCTTCGCTAGAGTAGGACCTAACCCATGTACTGTGAGTGTTGATTAGTCACCCTGATATCGAGTGAGCATTCGGGGGTGTAGACTTCACACTTTAACAGGTCATCTGTCTTTCGAAGTTTTCTGTAACACAGAGATGTAGTTGCAAGGCAAAGGTCAACTAGCTTGCTTCGCTAGGTTGCTTCGCTAGGGACTTAAGGAGAAGTTATTTTCTGTAGCACAGAGATGACTTTAGTAAGTTGCAAGGCGAAGGCCTCAACGATTGTGGTTAATCTATCTTGGTATCTTTGTGATGAGGTATGGCTTATCTGTGCTGGGGTGTGCTTGGGAGTCAAATGCTAGGGTCATGCGAAAAGTCCTATTTCCAATTCCGATCTCATATCTAAGGAACGGGAGTTCTTAACAGAAGAAAGGCCATAGACTCCGTTTGGTACGTATCTGATATGTGACAAATCCTAAATCTGCAAGGTATCTTATCTCTCTCAGTTATTAATATGGTGCTGGACTAGCGAAGCAACCCTTTTGAAGAAGGAATCTTAGGAGTTCTGCAGCATATGGATGGCTTAAAGGAAGAAATCAGACATCTGAGATAAGCAGGGCTGTTGTCTAATCTGAGGAATGCATACGAATCCTATAGTAAGTTCACGGGTAATTCTCCGCTTAGTTCAGTAATCTCCTGAAAGTTGGGTGAGCTATTCTGTTTTCCGAGGTACCAACACTTTCAACCACTTTATTTCCGAGGTCCTAAACCTTAAACCAGTTTTTAAACGCGATTAAACGCAGATCAGCGACATCCGTTTTCCAAGGACTAGCGAAGCAACCGTAAATCTGATACTTTGCTATAGTTTGCTACTTTTTCTGGGTATCGAGGAAGTATTCGAAGTCTGCCTTGGTTCAGCACACTATTCCGCGCATCTCCCACTCGCTTACTGGCAGAAGGTCTGCAAGCCTAGCCCCTTCTCTTTATCGAGGGCAACTCATGCTTATAGGGCACTCCCGGGATGGAACCAGCGATAATTACTTCCACTCAAAGGGATCGGATTATGAACCACTCCTAGCTGCTTTCTTTCAAACCTTTCCATCTGAAGTTGATTCTATAGGTGCAGTTGCAGTTCTAGCTCTTTCTTTAGTTGCTGGAGATGTAATACGACTAGCATCAAGCCTTCCTTCTTCAGTAATAGTTCCAGTGGAGGAAGAAGAAGAGCAGATCGCTTTAGACTGCCTCCCTTACTAAACAAGATAGGCTCGCTTCATCTGAGCCGTCGCCCCTTTCAATAGGTGTAGGCATCGGGCCGATTCTCCTTTGCCTATCTTCCTGCTCTGCCAGTATACCTCCTTGCAAACCTCCCTTCCCTTAGCTTTCAATCTGTCTTGTGCCACTCCAGCTTTCACTCAAGCCATTCTTTGAACATACTTTATAGGGGCGACCTTCACTCTTCTTCTCGCTTCCTAACCCTAAAAGCTCACTTCTTTTGGTGTTGCTCCACGATCTTAAAGTGGAACTACGAGATAAATAAGCGGCGGGCTGATCTGACCTGCGCGTCTGCCTTCCTTTCGTCACTACGACTTGGTTTCGAAAGAAGGAATGAGCGCTAGCCTAGCTAACTAGCATACCTTTCCTTGCCTCTTGCTCCGTAAAATGCTATCACATTTTGATTCCAATCATCTCATCTTTGTCCCGTTGAGAAGTTTAGTGGATGAACACTAGAATTGAGTTGCATGAAATACCTGGCAATTCTTGAGATAGGGCTCATCAGACTTTCTTAGTGAGAGTCCCAGTGGTACAGACTATGTCAAAGCTGATCTTTGAAGTACGATCGGAGGAGATACCCGGCAGTGAAAGCTTTCCTCTCCTTTTAGTCGAGTTACGTCAGTACCTCTCGCAATAAATGCTCGAGTTCCCTCTTTTAAAAGAGTAATAAATTACCTTGGACCCTATCCTCTCTGATAGATGATCTTGCTTGGGCCACTGAAGAAGAAGAATATTGAGGAATTGGACTTAGCATTCTATCTAATGCTTTGATCCATCTAAGCCCATTGACAAGCAGGAAGAGGAGAGGGGGCTTTTGGGATAATTATGATACTGAGCCCAATGGAAAAGCCCACGCCCGAGTCCAAAATGGAATTACTGGGGAAACGAATCCAAGAAAGCCCAAAAACAAAAGTGTGGAGAAGGGGACTTATTGTACTGAAAAAGTTATTGTGCTCATTTACTCTATACGCGTCTTAGTGGACTGACAGAGTGAGCTGGAAAGGTTCCGTCTTTCCGGGGAAATTCAAGAGAGCTAGCTTCGGTGCTCACCAAAGGACGGAGCTGTCGAGTAAGGATTGGCCGAAGTCAGTTACCTGGGAATCAGCCAATAAAAAATAGACAAATAAAAGCGTGATCTGAGTAGGCAGAGCTAAATAGTGCACGTAGGGTAAACGAGGACTCTGGTCAGCTTTGAGCTGTCGAGTAAGGAGTGACGGGCCTTTGGAAACCCGAGAAAAGCGGGGGAGTACTCTATACAGTGCGTTCTATTATTGCCTCTTATTCCCGAGGGAGTGGTCGTAATTAAGCCGCGTGGCAATACCCGCCAAAAAGGACTCTTTGATTTTGAGGGGCGGGGCCTTTATCCAGGGGAGAATTCTTCAGCGCACTAAAATCTAGTTAAGGGGGTTCCATATTCATGAAAAGCCGGGGTTGAACCATGTTACGGAACTAAGACAAGAATTATGACTAATAAGAAAGGGTTTAGGGCCTGCCTATAAATAGAAGCTTCTTTCAGTCTCTATTTGGCAAAGAGGGCACTTAGAAGTCGGCAAGAAAGTGAGTAGACATGGATATCGCGAACAGACTGGCGAGCATTCAACAAGAAATACAAACCGTGGAAAACGAAAAGCTCCAATGTGAGCAAATGCTTGGTCTGTTCTGGGAGCATCCGCCTGCTCTCGATCCGGAGGTCGTGGGCAGAAGGATGCAACTTTTACGGGACCGCATTCGCGGTCTGAAACACAGGATTTCTTTTCTCCTGAAGGAGCAGGAAGGCCTAATAATACAGGCTGTCACCCACGGTCGCCGGGGAGACTAGAATAGAAGAGTCCGTCGACTCTTTCTTTCGATAAGATTGAAATAAGGAGTCCGTCGACCCAAAGTAATGTGTTTTAATGCATGGCTTTCTTTGTTATCTTTCATGTTGCTCTATGTCTTTGGTTTATGTACTATGTTCTTAGTTTCCTTTTTAATGGTGTGTGGCTGGTCTACGGTGTGTGTAGGCTTCCTATTTTATGTATGCTTGTAATGCTTCTGCTTTGTCAAATATTCCTTTGAATATCCGGTCTTCATCTTCCTTAGATTAGATGCTACTTCCTTCGTCTAACGCACTGCCCCACAGATAATCAAAGTCTGTAATAGCGGACGATTCTATCAAACCCTAAAGTAGAAGAAAAAGTAGAAGCTACGAAACCATAAAGCTTCCCTCCTGTTTGAAACAGAAAGCATTGATATCATTGGACACTAAAGGGTCAAACTTTGCTTTGTGCTGTTCACATAGTCGACTGGGAAACGGAAAATCTCATTAATCTTAGTATTACAGACTTTTTACGAAGCGAGAGGAAAAGACGGCAAAGTCTTAACTAAACTATTCCGACTGAATATGAGCCTAAAAAAAATGCGAACTTCCTTCAATGCCTTCTCATTAGTATCTGCTGTGTCGCTAAGCATTCTTTCCATCCGCTAATGGACCTATGCTCGACGGAATCGGCGTGCAGGAGCGTACTGCAGAACTATGACCCATACAGTGGAAGCTCTGGTCCCACTAATTTACCTAAGCAGGTCTCCTTAAGTTAAGTAAGTGCATGTCCTTTCTTTTGAAGGTTGGGGAACCTACCGATGAAGATTCTCTCTACCATACTGGGCAATATAGATGAACAAGCCATGCCCACCCCGCCTCAGATCAGCAGGAGTCAGACACTGCATGGCTCATCCATCAGGTAAAGAAAGGCCAACAATAGAATACATGTTATTTATGGCTGTTTGTTGCAGGAAGAGTTTCATCAAGAGAACAAGGCAATAAGGTATCTGCAGAAATAGGAGTAGTAGCAGTAGCAGTAGTCGCGGGTGTCGAAAGAATAAGGGAATCAATGCTGTCAATCGGAACAACTGGTTGGGCTACTCCTTGTTTGAGGAGTTAGTTTCTTGATTCTTTATCTCCGGTATCTGCTCTAGAAAGAGTTTCAGTGCAAACTCTTCTCATACTATCAAGCCGGAATAACTCGACTGTAAGGAGAGGTTTAAATAACTCGTGGAACCTTCTACTCTCCTTTATCAGTATCATTTCGTTGGACCTCTTCTTTTTAAGAGATAGGGGCTACATTTTCTATTCCCGCCGCTTTCTTTTGTTGTATCGCTAAATAAGCAGGCTTCCGTCAAGCGAGGTCAGCCAAAGGGAAAGAAGAAAGAGTGAGCGAGAAAGCGGTGAGCTTACTCTTTAAGAATTGATTACCGTTGATGGCGGGGAGCGGAAACCTTTCCCTTTCTAGTTGTGAATTCCGTATTTTTGAAAAAAAAAAGTGCATAATATTGGATTCAAACCGACGGCCCACCCTTTCTTTGAACCTTGTCAATGATCGAACTTAAAGATATGAACTGAGTGCCATTTGATGAGTAACTGAGAACAAAGGAGAGGGGTATAGCAAGGATGAAGTAATGAAAAAGGAAGTCATTGCTAGTAGTAACGACTTATTACGATCCATTGGTTCATATAGAATCCATGTCCTAGGTGTATCAAAAAACATTCTTTTCACTAAGCGTATATAATAAAATAGAGTGAAAGGGTCCACCCCGAAACCAAGGGGATACTAACTAACAGCTGAGTCCTCTCCAAACCGCATGAGATAGTTGCCCATCATACGGCTCACCAACTTGCCTCTATGGGAGGCTCACTCCGGGCAGGTTCGGATCACTTATAATACAAAGCTCGGAGAAGGAGGGAGTTGGGTTAGGAACGCAGTAACTCGACCCCTCATCAACTAATTAATGAGACCTTATCCTTGGTGGGAGAGGGCCGAAGGCACTCGACTAAAAGGTTCAAAGATCTCGACTGAAAGGTTCAAAGATCTCGAGCGTAGCGAGAGGTGCTTTAGCAACTCGACTGAAAAGGCGTTCCTCGGAGTCATGACTCGAGCACTTGTTGCGAGAGGCACGGAGTGACAAAGGAGCTCGACTGTAAGGCGTTCCTCGAGAGTGAAACGAGAGGAGAGGTGAGGTTTAAGTTTTCAATATGATTCTTTTTTCATATTTGTTCGATGAGAAATGCGAGTCAGTTTTGTCCATTTTTTCTATCCCCCTCTATCAAACAAAATGATCAAAAAGGAAGTTTACTGGCTTCTTATTCTCGTCTTTGATCTCTTCCATCTCTGCCTCGCTCGTTGTCACCTATATATATTGAAGAAAGAAACCCTGTAGAGAATGAAGAGGGGCCTAGGATCTTCTTCTCAACAGTGCTTCTCGGGGCTCCCCCCTGAATAAGTAAGGCCCCGTTAGCCTGGGCGAAGATGGGGATAAGGAATAAGGATTGAAGCCCCTTAGCTCTGCCAGGCACTGGACAGGGGTTAGCTCGGTAAATGTGTAGAGCCAAGTGTAGTATGGTGTAGTAGTAGGCACTTCTAGGCCCCTTCCCTATACTGGATCACTCCAGTGCTTTGGGTACTACGGACCCTCTGCCATCCATTGCAGCAGAGCCGTTTCATGAGCGGGGGGGGCTAAGCGCAGTTCTTTGAATCAAACGTTGAATGAAATCGATTCTTTTTTTAGATATCAAAATGGAAATCGGATAGGATAGATGGATGGATCTATCTTTCCATTTATATATTACTAAAGGATTTATATAGTTAAGTAGCGTAGCAAGAAGCCCCAAATCCTTGATTTGGCCAGGAAAGACTGCACTGCTTTGGGCCCAGGATGCGAAGGGAATGAGCTCGGCTGCTTCTCCTCCACACTGATTTTTTTCCGTGCCTGCTCCGCATGCGCTTCGCGCGCCATTGGCGCTTTGCTCTCCTCTTATTCTTCATTGGACGGTTCGGTTCGGATGGACTTCGCCGTTCTTTCCCAACTAAAAAAGAAAAGGCTGTATCACATCGAGATGTCGATTCGTTTTCCGCCCCCAATGAGATGGGGAATTTGTAACCCCCTATTTATACTTTTGGGCCCTTCATCTTTCTGAATCCAGGCCCGTCCCGGCTCGCGTCGTTCCAACAACCGGCGGGGAGCACCTCAGTATACGATCGCGCGCAGTAACTGGGAGTCCTATTACACCTAAGGCGAACTTCAATTCACCAAACCAAGGTTCATCTCGTGTAGTGATTGTGGACTCTACTAAGGATATTGAGTAGACGGTTGATGTATCAGACTCGACCCTATCTTTCGTAGCATGCATTCCCATCGGTGTCGCAACTGATTCGGTAAGCTACGTGTCCGGTGCACGGAGAACTGCCTTCGGTCCTCCAAACTGACTTATTCGTGGCAACCTTCCGGCCGCCCAACGACCTATAACGCTAGTCACTACTCCCACTGGGGCTAGGAAGTAAGCCCCACAACCCAAAGCGGCGAAGAACAAATAGAATTTGCTACAAAAGCCGGCTAACGGGGGTATTCCTGCGTATGAGAACATAGTAATGGAGAAGGTAATAGCCGAAATAGGATTCGTTTTGGCTAGAGCGCCCAAATCCGCTATATATTTGACACGGGTTTGCCGTAATGCTGAAACTATGGCGAATGCATCCATCGTCATTAATGCATAAATAAAGATACCAATTAGTAGTGATTGAATTCCTTCTATGGTTCCACATGAGAAACCAGTACGAATATAACCTACATGTCCAATTGAACTATGAGCTAGAGGTCTTTTGACTTTCGTTTGGGCCATGGCGGCCAGTGCTCCTAAGATCATAGAAGCAATGCTGCAGAAAAAGAAGATTTGTTGCAATGTAGCTCCATAGGAACCATAAATAGAAACACGTAAAATATTAGCAGAAATAGAGATTTTAGGCGCAATAGAAAGGAATGCTGTAACCGGGGTGGGTGAACCCTCATAGATATCTGGTGCCCACATATATAGAGTCAAAAGGAATATGGAGTCCGAGGGGGAGGGGGTTTTCTTCGGGGCTCGAAAGATTGAATAGACCCACAAGTTTGAAATTCGCCACTGGGGAATTCACACGAAAGGGAACGAGGAATTCTCAACGAAAAAAGTGCTCTCTGAACCGAACGTGAAAGTTTTTTTCCATCAGACGGCTGTTCCTGTAACTCTACTCTCGACTTGGATTATATATCCAAAAAGGTCCGCTCTCGGCCATTCCACACGCTGCCTAGCCGAGGTGTGGTTATCTGAAGTGGATTCTCTCTTTTCTAGTAGATGCCGAACCTGCTGCCCCATTGACTAAGAAGAGGGGCGGGCGCAGCAGCTACATGGACCCCTTCCTTTCTATTGTTGCCAGCGCTTTCCCGGGCCGAGCCGGAATTTTTGATTATATTCTAATGGGCAGGCAAAGCCCGCAAGCTGCTATCCCAATAGGCCAGCGGGCGGAACGAGGAGAGGCTCCGGCAATCATAGCACCGCGGTCGAAAAAGCGTGCTCCCTTCAGATAACACGCACCGTAGGCCATCCTCGGCCAAGAAAGAAAATCTCTCGATCTCCGAAAGCCTTTTCCTTCCCCCGCCGTATCTCCCTCCCTTCGCCGAGCCTTTCCGGGGCTCGTCGAGACCTTATCAGAACTTGGCGGGCATTCTTTCCAGCCCGGGGGATGGGTTTTGTTTGAACATAGGCTCAAACATGATTTGAAGGTCCTAGCTACGCCATGCGTTCAATACAAAATCTGGAAAGTTGCAGAGATGACAAAAAGAGGGCGCTTTCCTATGTTGCACTGAAAAAAGAAGGACCTAAGAGCGTCTTCTCTTAGGTTTTTTCCTCCCGCGCCCGCCGCCGCCTGGCCCCCGTTAGAGGGGAAGGGGAAGATTAGCAAAGCGAAAAAAGACAGAGGGAGGGGGAGCAGCATCTTATTCTCTTCGCGAGAACTTCCGGATCGAAGAAGCATTCGGAACGGGCTCCGCGTTCATTTCGTTGGCGGAAACGATCCAATCCATTCGGGGCTTCGGCCAAAAACGAATTCGACTTGATTCATAGATAGAATCAATGATAAATAAACAAAAGATAGATGAACGAGATATCTTTTCTTTCTATAAAAAAAAGAGGAATAGAATAGACATCCCTTTCTTTAGATGTCTATCTATCCTTCCGATTTTATATCGTTATATCTGCTCTCTCAATTTTTTTTAAGAGAGAGCAGATAGATCCTATCCCCTATATCGAACACTAATTCCTATCTATTGATAGGAAGATCTTCGTCTAATAGCGGACTTTGCCTTTTTTTAGGAATTTATCATATCCAAGGCAGCTTACCACAAGAACCCCACCCCATACGACTAGTTGGGGGGGCTGTTCGCCTTTTGAATCAAACAAAGTAAGTTGTAGGTAGGGGCTTCATAGCTACTTTCATTCTAAAGGAAAGCGAAGAACCAATCTTTAGTCAATAGGAGCCCTACTTCCCGAGGTATTTCTTACTCGACTAAAAGGAGAGGTTGTGAACACAAACTCGACTGAAAGGAGAGGGACAAGGGCGGTCTTGCTTGGCGCGAAGGCTGCTGGTTTGGGGGTACGGTACTAAAGGTCCTCGGACTTCCAGGCGGTTTTGATTTTGGGCAGCTGTTCACCGTTGGATCTCGCCAATACAGCCCCCTATGGTTTTTGTTACCGAGATATCTTTTTTTTTCATTGTTCCCAGGGATTTTTTGGGTAATCTGCTCCCATGCTGCAAACAGTCAAATCAGAACTCAACCTTGTCGCTCTTCTTTCTTTCCTCGCGGGCAGGAAGCACACCAGCAGCGTGCGTTGCGTGATTCTACTGTGTTTTTTGCACTTGACTGGGTGGACAGTTG